AACCAGTCAAGGTATAATATATTGATCATATCGTTGTAGCAACTGAAATGTTTTTTTGCAGAAACACAAAACCCAATTTGATTATGGGTTGTAAAGTTATACGTTGTGCAGGAAAATAGAAAAGCATGCGGATAAATGGAAGGATGAGAGAAAGAGAGAAAGAAAATATCAATGATATAGGATTCCAATATGTAAGGTCTGTGAGTCATCTCATAAACAACAGTGTAATACAGCATCAATAATGATTCATCCAAAATTCGATGAATCCGCTCATAGAACAAAAAAATAAAGAGCCTCGAGCCAATAAAAACTGAGAAAGTTGACTTAAGAAAAAATTGCATTACGGACTCCGTTGGAGAATTCAGACCTAACCATTAATCGAGAAGCAATGGGAACGACGGAACCCGTGAATAAAGAAGATTCTATTGGAAATGAATCTTAATGATTTATTGGGTGGGATGGCGGAACGAACCCGGGAACTAAACTATTCTTTTATTCGGAGAGGTCATGAACTAACCCTACAACTGAAATAGATATTGAAAGAGTAAATATTCGCCCGCGCAAATTTTATTTTATTGGATTGATTAATTTTGATCGATCCGATATAGGAAAAGGAAAAACAAAATAAAGATTTTTAGAATGGTAAAAAAAAAAAAGACATTGAGATTATCTCTAAATTGAGATTTTCTCTAAATAGAATATACATGTTTCAATTCTATATCTAAACACGATATACAAATTTAGAATAGATTAATTAGATGAAATTTCGAAATTTCAAAGAATACTATGCTTCAGTATATTATTCATTAAATCCCTGTATATCTTGATAAAATCTTTTTTAGTCCTTTCATTCGCGAGGAGCTGGATGAGAAGAAACTCTCATGTCCAGTTCTGTAGTAGAGATGGAATTGAGAAAGAACCATCAATTATAACCCCAAAAGAACAAGATTCCGTAAACAACATAGAGGAAGAATGAAAGGAATATCTTATCGAGGTAATCATATTTGTTTCGGCAGATATGCTCTTCAAGCACTTGAACCCGCTTGGATCACATCTAGACAAATCGAAGCAGGGCGCCGAGCAATGACACGAAATGTACGGCGTGGCGGAAAAATATGGGTACGTATATTTCCAGACAAACCAGTTACAGTAAGACCCACGGAAACCCGTATGGGGTCCGGGAAAGGATCCCCCGAATATTGGGTAGCCGTCGTTAAACCGGGTAGAATACTTTATGAAATGAGTGGAGTCGCTGAAAATATCGCTCGAAAGGCTATTTCAATAGCGGCGTCAAAAATGCCTATAAGAACTCAATTCATTATTTCTGGATAGGAATGTCGAAATAAATCTTGGGTACAAAAAAATGCGGGTTTCTTTTTTTTACTTCGTCCTTTCAGTGCTTTAAATTAAACCTTAAAAAAAAAAGATTCAAAAAACGATATGATTCAACCTCAAACCCATTTGAATGTAGCGGACAATAGCGGTGCCCGAGAATTGATGTGTATTCGAATCATAGGAGCCAGTAATCGTAGATATGCTCATATTGGTGACGTTATTGTTGCTGTGATCAAGGAAGCAGTACCAAATACGCCTCTAGAAAGATCAGAAGTGATCAGAGCTGTAATTGTACGTACTTGTAAAGAACTCAGACGTGATAACGGTATGATAATACGTTATGATGACAATGCTGCAGTTGTCATTGATCAAGAAGGAAATCCAAAGGGAACTCGAGTTTTTGGTGCGATCGCCCGAGAATTGAGACAGTTGAATTTTACTAAAATAGTTTCATTAGCACCTGAAGTATTATAAGATGAGACCGCGATATAGCCATAGGATATAGTCATAGTATTAAAATACAATAGATAAAGATAAATCAAAATTTAGTAGAGTATGTCTCACGCATATACTTTTAATACTTTTCATAAAAAAAAAAGAACATGTTGATTATATCAAAATTCGGAAGCAACAAAATTTTGAGTTTCTCATGGGCAAAGACACTATTGCTGACATAATAACTTCTATAAGAAATGCTGACATGAATCGAAAGGGAACAGTTCGAATAGCATCTACTAACATCACCGAAAACATTGTTAAAATACTTTTGCGAGAAGGTTTTATAGAAAACGTAAGGAAACTCTTGGAAAACAAAAAAGAGTTTTTGGTTTTAACCCTACGACATAGAAGGAATAGGAAAGGACCGTATAGACCCATTTTAAATTTAAAACGAATCAGTCGACCCGGTCTACGAATCTATTTTAACTATCAACGAATTCCTAGAATTTTAGATGGGATGGGGATTGTGATTCTCTCTACATCTCGGGGTATAATGACAGACCGAGCGGCTCGACTAGAAAGAATCGGCGGAGAGATTTTGTGTTATATATGGTAATTCTTCTTCTATCCGAATTTTATTTGGAGCTTCCTTTTGTGTTGTGAAAAAAAAAAAAGGGATTCCTCGAGGTTTAATTACTGAACAACTTACCAAAGGTATGTTCCGGGTTCTGTTATCTGTTAGATGGTTTAGACAACTAAGTAAGATTCTAGGTTATGTTTCAGGAAGGATCCGACCCGTTTTTATACATATACTACCGGTGGATATAGTTCAAATTGAAGGAAGTCGTTATGATTCAAAGGGAGGGCTATAATTTATAGGCTACCCAAAAGGATTTGAGTGAATAGGTGATTTTTCAACATTCCTTTCATGGGGATACAATTCCCGGTTCAAAAATTTCAAGAAACTTATTTTCTTCCAATAAGTAGATTCGAAATTCATTTAAGGCATAACAATTATGAAAATAAGGGCTTCCGTTCGTAAAATTTGTGAAAAATGTCGACTGATCCGCAGGAGGGGACGGATTATAGTAATTTGTTCCAACCCGAGACATAAACAAAGACAAGGATAATCTTTCGAAAAGGGACTCTAGAAAGGAACCGATGAACAAATCAAAATAAAAGATCGGTTTTGACATGAAATGGATATATCCATATATCTCTAACTTATATTTATGAAATGATCAAATATGGCAAAATCTACACCAAGAAGTGGTTCACGTAGGACTGGACGGATTGGTTCGCGCAAAAGTGGACGTCGAATACCAAAGGGCGTTATTCATGTTCAAGCAAGTTTCAACAACACCATTGTGACTATTACGGATGTACGGGGTCGGGTAATTTCTTGGTCCTCGGCCGGTACTTGTGGATTCAGGGGTACAAGAAGAGGTACGCCCTTTGCTGCTCAAACCGCAGCAGGAAGTGCTATTCGAGCAGTAGCGGATCAAGGTATGCAACGAGCAGAAGTCATGATAAAGGGTCCTGGTCTCGGAAGAGATGCAGCATTACGAGCTATTCGTAGAAGCGGTATCCTTTTAAATTTCGTACGGGATGTAACCCCTATGCCACATAATGGTTGCAGACCCCCTAAAAAAAGACGGGTGTAGAAATAGAAGGGATTTCAAGAGAAATAAATGACTCAACGATCTGACAAATAATATTACTATGGTTCGAGAGAAAGTAAAAGTATCTACTCGGACACTACAGTGGAAGTGTGTTGAATCAAGAGCAGACAGTAAGCGTCTTTATTATGGACGCTTTATTTTGTCTCCACTTATGAAAGGTCAAGCCGACACAATAGGCATTGCGATGCGAAGAGTTTTGCTTGGAGAAATAGAAGGAACGTGTATTACACGCGCAAAATCTGAGAAAATCCCACATGAATATTCTACCATAGTGGGTATTCAAGAATCGGTACATGAAATTTTAATGAATTTGAAAGAAATTGTATTGAGAAGTAATCTTTATGGAACTTGTGACACGCTTATTTGTGTCAAAGGTCCGGGAGATGTAACTGCTCAAGACATCCTCTTGCCACCTTCTGTGGAAATCGTTGATAAGACGCAGCACATAGCTAGCCTAACAGAACCAATTGATTTGTGTATTGGATTACAAATCGAGAGGAGTCGAGGATATAATAGAAAAACGCCAAATAACTTTCAAGACGGAAATTGTTATCCTATAGATGCTGTATTCATGCCTGTTCGAAATGCGAATCATAGTATTCAGTCTTATGGGAATGGCAATGAAAAACAAGAGATCCTTTTTCTAGAAATATGGACAAACGGGAGTTTAACTCCTAAAGAAGCACTTCATCAAGCCTCCCGGAGTTTGATTGATTTATTTATTCCCTTTCTCCAGGCAGCAGACGAAAACTTCCATTTAGAGAACAATCAATACAAGGTTACTTTACCTTTTTTTACTTTTCATGATAGATTGGCTAAACTAACGAAAAAGAAAAAAGAAATCGCATTGAAATCGATTTTTATTGACCAATCAGAATTGTCTCCCAGGATCTATAATTGTCTCAAAAAGTCCAATATACATACATTATTCGACCTTTTGAATAAGAGTCAAGAAGACCTTATGAAAATTGAACACTTTCGCCTAGAAGATGTAAAGCAGATAATGGGTATTCTAGAAAAGAAATAGAAAAGCATTTCACATTTGATTTATGATTTACCAAAAATCAAAATCAAATAAGTTTTTTAAATCAATTGAATTTATTGCAATTTTTCTATTCTTTAGAAAAAAATCGAAAAAATGAAATGGCTTTGCACCTTTAGGCCAATCTATATATTCAGACCGGAATTCAATTATTAAATTGAATAGAAGTATCTAGGGAGAATTCACTTTGACTTTGAAGTGACTACTCCCTAGATACACACGTCATGATATTTTACAATTGAATCAATTTAAAAAAGACCTAAAGTTAGGGATTTTTCAATAGGTAATGTTGCTCCAATACCCAAGCCCAAGGCCACTGCGGTACCAATCAAAAAGACGGTTGTCGCTACTGGGCGACGAAATGGATTTTGGAATTTATTAACATTTTCCAAAAAGGGTACTGTTAATAATCCCGTAGGTACTGAAACCATTAAAAGAACACCCAACAGCTTATTGGGTACTGTACGAAGTATTTGAAATACGGGAAAGAAATACCATTCGGG